GCTCCTGAACCGGTCTTACGTCGGCTCGCAAATCCCAAGTTTTTCTATGAAGAGCAGATCTAATTGTAGTAGTGTCTATAATGGATTTCTTCTGTGTAATACTAATCGATAGGGCCTCATTGGTAAGTGCTACAAGATCTGGTACACTGGGACCCAAGGTTGTGGACCCGAATCCATTAGTATGGAACATTTTCTTTTCCAAGTGAAATCCCCTAGTATATGAAAGGGTGAAAAGGCACTTTCGTTGTTGTGGAATAAGAAGCCTTCGTATCTTAATGCATGTATTTAATTTATTCGGAGCTATTAGAGCGGGATCCACTTTTTGGGGAATATGAGTCGAAGCAATAACAAGAATATCATTTTTAGTGGAACATCTTTCACAATCCCTGGAGAGATGGTTCACTAATAGACCGAGGGATAAGTAATTCGACTCATTCGAATCCAGATCATGAATGTTTGGAATCCATATTATGCAAGGAGACATTGCTTTTGCTAATTCGAATTGAAGGGTGATATAAAATTCGTCTATTTCCTCGTCCAGCATCTGATACACAAGTGGCACATTCGTCGTAGTTAGCAACTCCGTCATCTCGCTATCAACAAAATAGTCCATATCACCAGACTCATAATCGTCCATATCACCAGGCTCATAATCGTCACTGTCACTATCCTCAAAATCGTCACTGTCATCGTCAAAAAAATCAAAAAAACTTCCCTCGTAATCGTCCGCCTCGTCACCATACTCATCAAAAAAGCCACTCTCGTCAATATCAAAACCGTTAGGCGTCTTGTTATCCAGGAACTTGTTCAGAACTACTGTAATGAAAGGAACATAGGAGTTTGTCGCTAGGTATTTGACCAAATAGGATCGTCCAGTTCCTATAGAACCTATCACTAAAATACCCCTAGAGGGGGATAGGGCTAAGCGGAGCGAAAAGGGTTTTCCATGAGATGCGAAATGAAAACTATTAGCCCCGCACGAGGTTTGTGAATAAGTGATTGTCTGATAATGAGCAAGGAATATCCGTCTTTCTGCTAAACAGGATGTATTGCACTCATAATTCATTAGATCCTTTTTATGAATGTCAACTAAGTGTCGTAAGTAAATTGCTCCCGGTTGTTCAATCATTTGATAACCAGAGTCATTCTTTGATAAATGATCACTATGAGTCAAACTCAATAGAATTTGATCAATCCTTTTTTCTCTCGTTAAGGTGGAAAACGGAACCAAGAATTCTCTTTCTTTATCCTCAATCGCATCACAGTTCGCGATCCAGGATTCTATTTTATCGTCAATCAAACACCAATGACCGTTCACATTTTCTATTATTTGATCATAACGATAACGTTGACCAGAACAGAGAGAAGAGAAATCCCCTAGCTCTGTTATCAATGAATGGAGCTCTTTACTTGTATGACTTAGATGTCTCGTATTTTTCAAAAAAGCGATTCGATTGATGGGATTTGGTGTGATACTGATGAGATCGAAGAGATGTATAAGAAAAGATTTGCGTCCACCCCATAGCATCTTGCCGCCAGAGGCAGACACCCACAGTTCTTCTAGATAATCTACTAATTTTTCCAGAGTAACTAGAAAGAGCTTCTTTAAAGAATGATGTTCAGGGTACCTATCCAGAAGTTTTCGCAACTCCACGATGTATGATGGAATCATCAAAGATTGGGCCCTTGCGAAATCTCTCTGTAACTCACTATAGGCTCGGGAAAAAAAGATAAGGTGTGAAAAAAGGAGATATCCAGCAACAAGAAGAAGGAAAAGGATTGAATAGAGGAACTCCCGAACATTTGGCCATCTCAGATCTGTCGATATCGATGGTGACTCATTATTTCGATGAATCATTTCTTCATACAGAAGAAGCTTATGGAAACACTTACTCGAAATCTCACTTATCCAATTCCATTGTGAAAGACACAATTTTTTCTGAAGAATTCGCCATGATGTTCCGCATGGATCAGATATAGCATGACAAATGGACACAAATTTAGGACTGCTCCTTAGTATCGGCAATAGGTATGATGACCAAGTATCTAAAAACATCAACTTTAGCAAATTGTACCCTGTCGAGGTAAGGATAAATGGCATATATGTTTTGAATAGATTCCAGTTTGAGAGAATTGAAGAAACCCTATCTCCTTGCAAGGCTCTATCCATCTGCACTTTCTCAACCCATTTCTTTAGATAAAGACTCTGTTTTTTCTTTTTCCTCTTTTCGGATGATAAACATTTCTCAGAATGAATCAAACCCATGTTTGAATTGAAATTGAGATACTGATACAAGTTCTTCCCTTCTGAATCAGATAGATTCATATCTGAAAGAGGTTGACAATAAGTTCTTTCAAAATTGACTATCTGTCCCTCTGTTAGAGGTGTTCCAGAAATGTCTGCGATCGAGTAAATAGCTCTACGAACTAATGGATCAGATCGCATTGCAAGGTGGAAATATTTGTAAAAGTTATACCTTTCGTCACCACTTTGTGGAAA